ACTATATCCTTTATGGAAATGGCAAACCAACTCGAGGAATTTCTGACACAAGTATTCAATTAGTTCGAACTTGTTTAGTCTTGAATTGGGACCAAGACAACAAAAAATCTTCCCTCGAGGAAGTCCGTGCTTTCTTTGTTGAAGTAAGTACAAAGGGTTTGATTCGAGATTTCATAAGAATTGGCTTAGTGAAATCCCATATTTCCTATATAAGAAAAAGGAATAATCCGCCAGATTCGGGATGGATCTCTGCAGATCACATGAATCCGTTTTATTCGATTTCTCCCAAGGCTGACATTCTTCAACAATCACTTAGACAAAATCATGGAACTATTCGTATGTTCTTAAATAGAAATAAGGAATCCCAATCTTTGTTAATTTTATCATCATCTAATTGTTTTAGAATCGGTCCATTTAATCATGTAAAATATCACAATGTGATAAACCAATCAATAAAAAAAAAACCTCTAATTACAATTAAAAATTCGTCGGGCCCCTTAGGAGCAGGCATTCCAATTTCGAATTTTTATTCGTTTTTGCCTTTACTAACTTATAATCAGATCTCTGTAATTAAATATTTGCAACTTGATAACTTAAAATATATTTTTCAAGTAATTAACTCTTATTTAATCGATGAAAACGGAAGAATTTTGAATCTAGATCCATACGGTAACGTTGTTTTGAATCCAATCAAATTGAATTGGTATTTTCTTCATCAAAATTATTATCATAATTATTGTGAGGAAACGTCCACAATAATTAGTCTTGGACAATTTTTTTGTGAAAATGTATGTATCGCCAAAAAAGAACCACACCTAAAATCGGGTCAAGTTTTAATTGTTCAAAGGGATTCTGTAGTAATAAGATCCGCTAAGCCCTATTTGGCTACTCCGGGAGCAAAAGTTCATGGGCATTACAGAGAAATTCTTTCCGAAGGGGATACATTAGTTACATTTATATATGAAAAATCGAGATCCGGTGATATAACACAAGGTCTTCCAAAAGTAGAACAAGTGTTAGAAGTCCGCTCGATTGATTCAATATCGCTGAACTTAGAAAAGCGGATTAAGGGTTGGAACAAGTGTATAACAAGAATTCTTGGAATTCCTTGGGGATTCTTGATTGGTGCTGAACTAACTATAGTGCAAAGTCGTATTTCTTTGGTTAATAAGATTCAAAAGGTTTATCGATCCCAGGGGGTGCAGATTCATAATAGGCATATCGAAATTATTGTACGTCAAATAACATCAAAAGTTTTGGTTTCAGAAGAGGGAATGTCTAATGTTTTTTTACCTGGAGAACTTATTGGATTATTACGAGCAGAACGAACGGGGCGTGCTTTAGAAGAAGCAATCTGTTATCGAGCCGTTTTATTAGGAATAACTCGAGCATCTTTGAATACTCAAAGTTTTATATCTGAAGCAAGTTTTCAAGAAACTGCTCGAGTTTTAGCAAAAGCTGCTCTTCGGGGTCGTATCGATTGGTTGAAAGGTCTGAAAGAAAATGTTGTTCTAGGGGGGGTGATCCCCGCCGGGACCGGATTCAACAAAGGATTGGTGCATTGTTCACGGCAACATACCAACATTCTTTTGGAAAAAAAAACCAAGAATTTATCTTTATTCGAGGGAGATGTGCGAGATATTTTATTCTACCACAGGGAATTTTGTGACTCTTCTATTTAAAAATCAGACTTTTCTAGGATTTAATGATTCCTAATAGCGGATTCCTTTTTTGAATTTCATTTTTTGTTGTTTGCTGTAGTCATTTGCTTTGGTAATTTGTTAACACTAATAAAGATAATAATGAATACAAAATAATGGCTTGGCTCTTGCATAAATGGTCCATCCCCGGTACAAGAGAAGGTTCCATCGGAACAAATTTTTATTTTAGTTTGGGGTACTCCCCTTTTTAAGTGTGAAAAGAAATGACAAAAAGATATTGGAACATCGATTTGGAAGAGATGATGAGAGCAGGAGTTCATTTTGGACATGGTACGAGGAAATGGAATCCTAGAATGGCCCCTTATATTTCTGCAAAGCGTAAGGGTATTCATATTATAAATCTGACTAGAACTGCTCGTTTTTTATCAGAAGCTTGTGATTTAGTTTTTGATGCAGCAAGTAGGGGAAAACAATTCTTAATTGTTGGGACAAAAAATAAAGCAGCTGATTTAGTGTCGCGGGCTGCAATAAGGGCTCGGTGTCATTATGTTAATAAAAAATGGCTCGGCGGCATGTTAACAAATTGGTCCACTACAGAAAAAAGACTTCATAAGTTTAGGGACTTGAGAACTGAACAAAAGACAGAGGGATTCAACCGTCTTCCGAAAAGGGATGCAGCTGTGTTGAAGAGACAATTATCTCGCTTGGAAACATATCTAGGCGGCATTAAATATATGACGGGATTGCCTGATATTGTAATCATCATCGATCAGCAAGAAGAATATACTGCTCTTAGAGAATGTATCACTTTGGGAATTCCAACCATTTCTTTAATCGATACAAATTGTAATCCCGATCTCGCGGATATTTCTATTCCAGCAAATGATGACGCTATAGCTTCAATTCGATTCATTCTTAACAAATTAGTATTCGCAATTTGTGAGGGTCGTTCTAGCTATATACAAAATTCTTGATTAATACTAAGATAAATAAATCAATTTTTTTGAGGGAGGGGCTCCCTGTATTTCGATTTTAAAAATCGATTACTACTCCTGAATCGTACAAAAGAAAAAGAGATAAAAGGGGATATTGTGTGATTAGTTTAGTTGGTATCCAAAACTAAAATAGAAAATTCAAGTAAATAAGTCAAAAAAAAAAAAAGGGGGATCTTGAATCAAAATAATTTAAAGTTCTTATTTCTGTCAGAGGGCAATATGAATGTTTTATCATGTTCCATCAACACACTAATAAAAGAAGGGTTATATGAGATATCTGGTGTAGAAGTAGGCCAACATTTCTATTGGCAAATAGGGGGTTTCCAGGTCCATGCCCAAGTCCTTATTACTTCTTGGGTTGTAATTGCTATTTTATTAGGTTCCGCAGTTCTGGCGATTCGCAATCCACAAACCATTCCAACTGACGGCCAAAATTTCTTTGAATTTGTCCTTGAATTCATTCGAGACGTGAGTCAAACCCAGATTGGAGAAGAATATGGTCCATGGGTTCCCTTTATTGGAACCCTGTTTTTATTTATTTTTGTTTCTAACTGGTCAGGAGCCCTTTTACCGTGGAAAATTATCCAGTTACCTCAAGGGGAGTTAGCAGCACCAACGAATGATATAAATACGACGGTTGCTTTAGCTTTACTTACATCAGTAGCCTATTTTTATGCGGGTCTTAGCAAAAAAGGATTAGGGTATTTCAGTAAATACATTCAACCAACTCCAATTCTTTTACCCATTAACATCTTAGAAGATTTTACAAAACCCCTATCACTTAGTTTTCGACTTTTCGGAAATATATTAGCCGATGAATTAGTCGTTGTTGTTCTTGTTTCTTTAGTACCTTTAGTGGTTCCTATACCTGTGATGTTCCTTGGATTATTTACAAGCGGGATTCAAGCTCTCATTTTTGCCACTTTAGCTGCGGCTTATATAGGTGAATCTATGGAAGGTCATCATTAACTATTTTTGTTTTCAAATATTCTTTCTTTTTTAAGTTAGCCAAATTATAGAATAGTTGGTTTACGTTATGTAAGAAACACTTGTATATGTGATATTTGATATTGACTAGGTATATATGAGTTAAAGATCTATATAATCTGCCCTACTACTTTTGTGAATTTCGATTTAGATAGGGCTTCGATTAGAAGTTCTTCCTTTTTATCTGTGAATTGGCTGAAAAAACGATAAAAAAAACGAACGAACAATTCAAAGAATGGTTCACAAAAAAGAAATGGCATAAAAAAGTCGTATATATATTATGAATTTTCAAAAATCCTGTGGATAGGAACTACTATCAAAGTAATTCTTATGATTCAATAATATTATTATATTATTTCAATTAAAGTTTTTGGCTATTTTGGCTGGATGAATCTTAGCGATTACGTAATTATAATTACGTCCTAAGTCATTGGATGATTGTATCATTAACTATTTCTTTATTTTGGTGTGAGGAACTTATCATGAATCCACTGATTTCTGCTGCTTCGGTTATTGCTGCTGGGTTGGCTGTTGGGCTTGCTTCTATTGGACCTGGAGTTGGTCAAGGTACAGCTGCGGGTCAAGCTGTCGAAGGTATCGCGAGACAACCTGAGGCAGAAGGAAAAATACGAGGTACTTTATTGCTTAGTTTGGCTTTTATGGAAGCTTTAACAATTTATGGCCTGGTTGTAGCATTAGCGCTTTTATTTGCGAATCCTTTTGTTTAATCCAATCCTAGAAATCAAAAAATGATGGATTTTTTGCGTAGTTTTTTTAATTCTATCAAGATTTAACTCCTACAATTATTCATTGAGACAACAATCCTTGGGAAGGACTAATTTGAGGATGGGGAATTAGTACATCGATTCGCTTTCTTCCTTCCCCTTATTCTTTTAGTTTTATGGAAACTTTTTTTAAGGAGTGTTGCGAAAAAAGGAGGTTTAGGTTTTTTGAAATTGACATAAAACTTGGTCTCAAATTCTAGCTTAATTCTAATAAGTCTCATTATTATTATTGAAAATTAAAAATTTTGGAAAATACATTTGTAAATAGAATAGGTTTTTGATTCTGTTTACAAATATCCAAATAGGTAAATGAAATTATTAAATTCAATTTTCTTTTTATTGAAAAAAAAAAAGAATAAAAAAAAAGGACAGAGTTCTTTTTTTATAGTTTAGCTAGAAGAGGAGATTATATGAAAAATTTAACCGATTCTTTCGTTTACTTGGGTCACTGGCCATCCGCCGGGAGTTTCGGGTTTAATACCGATATTTTAGCAACAAATCCAATAAATCTAAGTGTAGTTTTAGGTGTATTGATCTTTTTTGGAAAGGGAGTGTGTGTGAGTTGTTCATTT